TTCACACTCCATGTTCTGAGAAGTATTTACCATCCGGAAAGAGGAAAAAACGGAGTCTTTGTCTAAAGAAATGCGTTGAGAAAGGGCAGATGTATAGAACCTTTCAACGAGATAGTGCTTTTTCAAATCTCTCAAAATGGAATCTGTTCCAAACATATATGCCATGGTTCCTTACTTCGATAGGGTGCAAATATCTCAATCTCACCCTTTTAGATACTCTTTCAGACCCATTGCCGATACTAAGTAGCAGTCAAAAATTTGTATCCATTTTTCATGATATGATGCATGGATCAGATATATCACGGCCAATTCTTCAGAAGATTCTTACACAATGGACTCTGATAAGTGAGATTTCGAGTCAATGTTTACAGAATCTTCTTCTGTCCGAAGAAATGATTCATCGAAATAATGAGTCACCCGTTCCATTGATATGGGCACATCTGAGATCAACAAATGCTCGGGAGTTCCTCTATTCAATCTTTTTCCTTCTTCTTGTTGCTGGATATCTCGTTCGTATACATCTTCTCTTTGTTTCCCGAGCCTCTAGTGAGTTACAGACAGAGTTAGAAAAGATCAAATCTTTGATGATTCCATCATACATGATGGAATTTCGAAAACTTCTGGATAGGTATCCTACATCTGAACTGAATTCTTTCTGGTTAAAAAATCTCTTTCTAGTTGTTCTGGAACAATTAGGAGATTCTCTGGAAGAAATACGGGGTTCTGCTTCTGGTGGCAACATGCTATTGGGTGGTGGTCCCGCTTATGGGGTCAAATCAATACGTTCTAAGAATAAATATTGGAAGATCAATCTCATCGATCTTGTAAGTATCATACCAAATCCCATCAATCGAATCATTTTTTCGAGAAATACGAGACATCTAAGTCGTACAAGTAAAGAGATCTATTCATTGATAAGAAAAAGAAAAAACGTGAACGGTGATTGGATTGATGAGAAAATAGAATTCTGGGTCGCGAACAGTGATTCGATTGATGATGAAGAAAGAGAATTCTTGGTTCAGTTCTCCACCTTAACGACAGAAAAAGGGATTGATCAGATTCTATTGAGTCTGACTCATAGTGATCATTTATCAAAGAATGACTCTGGTTATCAAATGATTGAACAACCGGGATCAATTTCCTTACGATACTTAGTTGACATTCATCAAAAGGATCTAATGAATTATGAGTTCAATAGATCTTGTTTAGCAGAAAGACGGATATTCCTTGCTCATTATCAGACAATCACTTATTCACAAACCTCGCGTGGGGCTAATAGTTTTCATTCCCCATCTCCTCATGGAAAACCCTTTTCGCTCCGCTTAGCCCTATCCCCTTCTAGAGGTATTTTAGTGATAGGTTCTATAGGAACTGGACGATCCTGTTTGGTCAAATACCTAGCGACAAACTCCTATGTTCCTTTCATTACGGTATTTCCGAACAAGTTCCTGGACGACAAGCTTAAAGGTTATCTTATTGATGATATCGATATTGATGATAGTGACGATATTGATGATAGTGACGATATTGATGATAGTGACGATATTGATGATAGTGATGATACTGATGATAGTGATGATGACCTTGATATTGATATGGAGCTGCTAACTATGACGAATGTGCTAACTATGTATATGACGCCGAAAATAGACCGATTTGAGATCACCCTTCAATTCGAATTAGCAAAAGCAATGTCTCCTTGCATAATATGGATTCCAAACATTCATGATCTGCATGTGAATGAGTCGAATTACTTATCCCTCGGTCTATTAGAGAACTATCTCTCCAGTGAAAGATGTTCCACTGGAAAGATTCTTGTTATTGCTTCGACTCATATTCCCCAAAAAGTGGATCCCGCTCTAATAGCTCCGAATAAATTAAATACATGCATTAAGATACGAAGGCTTCTTCTTCCACAACAACGAAAGCACTTTTTCATTCTTTCATATACTAGGGGATTTCACTTGGAAAAGAAGATGTTCCATACTACTGGATTCGGGTCCATAACCATGGGTTCCAATGCACGAGATCTTGTAGCACTTATCAATGAGGCCCTATCAATTAGTATTACACAGAAGAAATCCATTATAGAAACTAATACAATTAGATCGGCTCTTCATAGAAAAACTTGGCATTTTCGATCCCAGATAAGATCAGTTCAGGATCATGGGATCCTTTTCTATCAGATAGGAAGGGCTGTTGCACAAAATGTACTTCTAAGTAATTGCCCCATAGATCCTATATCTATCTATATGAAGAAGAAATCATGTAAGGGAGGGGATTCTTATTTGTACAAATGGTACTTCGAACTTGGAACGAGCATGAAGAAATTAACGATACTTCTTTATCTTTTGAGTTGTTCTGCCGGATCGGTCGCTCAAGATCTTTGGTCTTCATCCAGACCCGATGAAAAAAATTGGATCACTTCTTATGGATTCGTTGAGAATGATTCTGATCTAGTTCATGGCCTATTACTATTATTACTATTAGAAGTAGAAGT